TAAGGAAAAAGGAAGAAAGTCAGTTACGGTAGACAAAAAATCCTTCTTCTTTTTGAAGCCACCCAATCACAAAATCCTCCAATTCTCAACTTAAAGGAGAATAGAAGAAATCATACTTTCATACAATATCTTAATTGAATTCTATGTAATGATCAATAAATTTAGTTGAATTCTATATCTATATGTATCAACATCCTACTACCCGTTTATTCTATAGATATAGATATTTGGGCTGGAGTTGACAAACAACCAATACTAATTTTATTGTTTCTTAGTTTAGATTATAAATTGAAATGGGGCGTGGCCAAGTGGTAAGGCAACGGGTTTTGGTCCCGCTATTCGGAGGTTCGAATCCTTTCGTCCCAAAGGATTTTTATGCTATTGCTATAGTATTCCTATTATTGCTATAGATAATGGAGTGGTCAGGAGTAAATCAGTATTAATTTAAATATATGTTCGAATCTCATTAACAAATGATCAAGTTCCATAACATATGTTTTAGAACATATTTTTTTATGTTATGGAGCCAATGTATTTTTTTCTATTTCATTTTTTTAGGTATTTCGCGGTTGACTCTAATGAAAAATTGGAAATCTATGGAACGATTGAGGCAGGGATGATTTATCCTATTCCTTTTATTCACTTTATGACAAGATTTGATTATTGAAATATTACTCAACCCTATCCCTATGTTAAACAAAATAAATATATAAACATCTAAAATGAGGAAATATTTAGCTTATATGGTATGTATGTATCGTTCTATTTCAATGCAAATAATTTATAAAAATTGTTTTCGTAATCAGATGAAAAGAATAAAGATTCAAATCTTTACTTAATATCATTTTTTGATCCACTTGCGAAAAAAAATTGGATTCTTTCTTCTTTATCTTTGATCTATTTATCTATTTTTAATCAGTGATGAGTCAAGGAAAGACTTATCGGATTAAACATGCTGTTTATTCGTGAATTTCCTTCAAAGAAGATAGTATTTCTAAATAGGAAACTTTTTCAATTATAGATATTTTTTTTAAAATACTTTATTAATATTAATGATTTCTTGTCAGTTGAATCTTTGGTATTGAAAAAGTAGGAAATAGCATAATAGTCACTTGAAGATGCAGAGTCAATAAGTTATTCGTTTATATATATAGTTATAATTATATCTTCTTTCTACTTTCTATTATTTTGTATTATATAGATACTTTTTATGTATGTTAAAATATATTTATGGATGTTAAAGATCTTGTCTTGCTAATACTTTTTCATAAAAATCGTTCCACATACAGATATCACATCATATTCTTATTTTAAAATAAGAAAATCAAAAGTCTAGATTACGATGTTTATGTACAACTGAACCAATGACTATTCATGATTCCATAATTGAATCAATTCCATACTGGTTCCAAATTAGAGGAATGTGATGGTAAAACTTCGTTTGAAACGATGTGGTAGAAAGCAACGTGCGACTTGAAGGACACGATCCGTTGTGGATTTTTAGACCCACCATCTTATTTTCGATTTATCGAGGAATGAAGATGCTCTTGTCTCGACATTGTTTGTTCTGTTACACCCGAATCCTTTGTTTTTTTGTTGGGTTGTAAATTGTCTACGATGGAGCTCGAGTCGAAAGGATTAATTCCTTTCTGGGGGGCAAGGATCTAGGGTTAATGCCAATCAATTGGAACAACTTCGTAAACGTATCTTCTATATATAATAATAATATAGATATAAAAAGGATCCAATCCAATTTAAACAAGTTTTTTTTAATTGGAAACTTGTTGTAATTGATCAAACTTTTTCGATTCAAAGTGTATTACGCGGGAATCAACTGTCCATCGGATTCTTTGATAGAAATAAATCAAATTTCAAATATTTCCAATTCAAATCAAAGGGTATGTTGCTGCCATTTTGAAAGTATTAAGAAGCACCGAAGTAATGTCTAAACCCAATGATTTAAAATAAAGATTAAAGGATCCAAGAACAAGTAAACCCATTTTAATTGTCTCGATAGTCTCAATAACTGGATCATCCAAATCTAATTTTAAACGAGACAAAAAAAGCGGGTAAAGATAACTCAATAAATGAAATTGAGTATTGACTAAAGAGAAGAATTTCCTTTTGAGCTATTTGAGAGTTATTCAACTTGAGTTATGAGTACGAATGGTTTCTTTAAAATTTTCAGGAAGGCCAAAAAACGAATGAAATTAAAGTCTAATTGATTTTCTAGGTTGATTCGAATCAAATCATTTTTTCTCGAGCCGTACGAGGATAAAACTTCCTATACGGTTCTAAGGGGGGTATTGTTCATCTATATCTATCCCAATGAGCCGTCTATCGAATCGTTGCAATTGATGTTCGATCCCGAAGAGAAGGAAAAGATCTTAGAAAAGTGGGGTTTTATGATCCAATGAAGAATCAAACTTATTTAAATGTTCCTGCTATTCTATACTTCCTTGAAAGGGGTGCTCAACCTACAGGAACTGTTCAGAATCTTTTAAAGAAAGCAGAAGTTTTTAAAGAACTTATGTCTAATTAAACAAAATTCAATTAAATTTAAAGAAATACCAAGGGGGGGTAGCGACTTATATATAACTTTGTATAATTTTTCTTTACTAGTTTTTTTGATCCCCCCCTTCCTGCTCGATTCGTATCTATTTTTCATTCCTTCCGTCGAATCCAATGGTGGTGGTCTAGAACGACAAAACGTTAGTTTATTGATTAAAAAATCAAAAAATTCGGGCATTTCCTTCAATTGTGTGATTTTCATTACAATTTGACTAACCAATAAGGAATCAAGCCTGCTTATTCCACTTAGATTGATGAAATACAGTATGGACTAAAAAATCCGTATTTTTTTTAATTCTTCCTTATTTATTATTCCATTTCTACTTTTTGTATCTCTGTGGATTAGGTATGTAGTGCCAATCCAAGACAATTTTGAATATTATTGCATTGAAGTTATTTGAATTTCAAAAAAGATTTTAATAGCAATCTATTTTGTTTTTTTTCACTATATTCTTTTCTCAAAATTGAGAATATTGACAACAGTGTATCGAACAAATATAATTCATGGTGATAAGTGAAGTGGGTTTATTTGTTTCTGTCCATAGGTTTTTTTACTTTAAACTCATTTGGTAATTCTGTTTTTCTTTTATCTGAGAATTTCTTGTATGTTGATCTAATCAATTCATTTTTATGTTTCGAATCCTTTAGAAAATCTGTTTTGTTAGCTCAATGATTTGATTAGCCCGTATAATCTCTTTTCTTTTTATTTTATTGAAATTTCATTTCATTGATTTTGATTGTATCTATATACCCTTTGTTGAGATTATGTTTAATCTATATTTTCTTCGGGTTGCTAACTCAACGGTAGAGTACTCGGCTTTTAAGTGCGGCTAGAATCTTTTACACATTTGGATGAAGTGAAGAATTCGTCCATACCATTGGTAAAGTTTGGAAGACCCCGACTGATCCTGAAAGGGAATGAATGGAAAAAAAAGCATGTCGTATCAATGGAGAGTTCTGAGGATATTTCATTCTTATCGGATTGGTACAAAACCTTGTTCGAATTCTTGGAACGGAACGAGTTTGGTCGAATGAATAAATGGATAGGGCTTTATGGCTTCAATTAATTATCAGAAAGAAAAAGGAACCAGCTTATGTTCTAACTTTGAATAAGTTCCCGATCTAATTAGACGTTAAAAATAGATTAGTACCTGATACGGGAAGGACTTCTCCCCACGAGGGGATTCTATATTTTTTTAATGAATCCTAACTATTTATATTCTTATTATGGAATCGAGGTGTGTGTAAAAGAAGAAGTATATTGATAAAGAAAGTTTTTTCCGAAATCAAAAGAGCAATTAGGTTTAAAAGATAAAGGATTTCTAACCATCTTGTTATCCTATAACATAGACGAATTAAATGAAATGGAAAAAAGAGAGGGTAGAGAATCTGTTGATAAGTTTACTTGTCTCCGGGGTATCTATTCTTACTAGAATACCCTGTTTTGACTGTATTGCACTGTGTCTTATTTGTTAACCCTCAAAATTTTCTACTCTTTGGCTCAAATTGAAATTCAAATGGAGGAAATCAAAAGATATTTACAGTTAGAGAGATTTCAACAACATGACTTCCTATATCCACTTATCTTTCAGGAGTATATTTATGCATTTGCTCATGATCATGGTTTCAATAGATCCATCTTTTCGGCAAATCCGGGTTATGACAATAAATCCAGTTTACTGATTGTGAAACGGTTAATTACTCGAATGTATCAACAGAGTTATTTGATTATTTCTCCTAATGATTCTAATCAAAATTCCTTTTTGGGACGCAACAATAATTTGTATTCTCAAATCATATCAGAGGGGTTGGGATTTATTGTGGAAATTCCATTTTCTCTACGATTAATATTTTCTCTAGAAGACAAAAAGAAAAAGATAGTAAAATCTCAGAATTTACGATCAATTCATTCAATATTTCCCTTTTTAGAGGACAATTTTTCACATTTCACTTTTGTGTTAGATATATTCATCCCCCATCCTGTCCATGTGGAAATCTTGGTTCAAATTCTTCGCTATTGGGTAAAAGATGCCTATTCTTTGCATTTATTACGATTCTTTCTCAACGAGCATTGTAATTCGAATAGTTTTATTAATCCAAAGAGGGTCAGTTCCTCTTTTTCAAAAAAAAATCGCAGATTATTCTTATTCTTATATAATTCTTATGTATGTGAATACGAATCCATTTTCGTCTTTCTACGTAACCAATCTTCTCATTTACGATCAACATCTTGTGAAGTTCTTCTTGAACGAATCTATTTCTATGTAAAAATAGAACGTCTTGTGAACGTCTTTGTTAAGGTTAACTATTTTCAGACGAACCCGTGGTTGGTGAAGGAATCTTCCATGCATTTTGTTAGGTATCAAAGAAAATCCATTTTGGCTTCAAAGGGGACGTCTCTTTTTATGAATAAATGGAAATGTTACCTT